CATATCTCATTTCAAGATTTATCGACTGACTTGATCGGGATCCTATTTCCAGTCTACTTCATTTTTTGAGTTCAATTTTCTTTAATTGCTTTAGTTAGTATAACTCTAGATGTTACACTTAGACAAATTTTCTTGTTTTCGCCCAGGATTCTTCCTAAAGAAAGCAAATAGAATTATTATTTTGTGTTTAAGAATTTCGAATTTATTATTCTTTTGATTATTTGAATTTTCTTTATCAAAATGTGAGTTCGATATTTTGATTTTTTCATTTTTTAGGAATAGAGTCGGGGGGTTTTTTTCTTAGTAATTTAGAATAGAACAAGTATTCAAATGTACGAGAATGGGTAGGTATTTCCATCTCAGGATTTCGAATATCTTAATCTTAGTGTTGGTATATTCCGTTTATTAGATCTGGGTGGGGTTGTCTCTTGATTGAATACAGAAAAAGAAGACCACCCCCCTTTTTGTTTTGGTGGTCTTCGCCGGGTATTGGTAAGGTATACCAAAGAAAAGGAGTATCACTGGCTTAACCCCTTGATTGTGGGCAGGAAAATTCATATTCATATGGAATTTCCCTCCGATGATTAATGACTAAGGTTTGGTTTGTTTGGAAAAAAATGGATTCGATCCCTTGAAATCCGTTTTTTGGCTTTTCTGTTCTGCTTTAAACGATTCTCGTGAGTGAGTTTTTAGGACAAATTTTGTTTCAATGAAACAACCGGTCAGTTACAAGCAACAAACAAGAATGAAGAAATCAAAATTATACAATTTTTTATTTCAAATGAAAATATGAATTTTATTCATTTTTTTATAGGGCTATACGGACTCGAACCGTAGACCTTCTCGGTAAAACAGACCAAACTTATTATTATCAAAATGATATGAACTGTTTCAAAGACCCAACATGCATTTTTTTTGCATTGGGCTCTTTCATTAACTGATAGAAATATCAGCCAATCCGCCATATTTTTTCTTGACAGAAAAATAAGATAAGGAGATGGCTCTATGTGCTCTGATTCATTATTTGGGATTCTAATTCAGGAGCACTCCCAAAGTGTTTCAAGGGTGAAGTTATTTTGACGTAGGTCTGCCTTTGGCCTCGAATTTGAAGTTAAATGAAGTCTCTATCGTTCGGCTTAAAAAATCCAATATGAAACTTCATACACCTTCAAGTTCATAGGACGAAAAGAGATTTTTTGAGGGCCTTATACTCATTATGCCTGGCATTGAATATACGGGTATTCACCTTATCAATATCTCAAGATGGGGCCTGTTTGGTACCTAAAAGGGCACTCAAATAGGACCGAACCTCTCGTCAGGCTATTGTTCTCTTAAAGTTATTATAGAGTAAGACGTAGATTTCTCAATAAGATCCATTTTTTGGATTGTATGGTGGATTCCCCTGAAAAAACATTGGCGCGCGTGTAAACGAGGTGCTCTACCAACTGAGCTATAGCCCTTAGTGCTTGTGATGCATATTTTATCATGTATATAATTTGTTGTCAAGATGAATATTCTATGATCCAACATCCTAAATTTTTGAGTGGTATTGGTTCGATTATTATTGCTTATAAGGAATATGATATTTATAATCCATCGACGGGATGGGTTCCATTTGGTTCTTTTTGGGATGATAAATGACCTACTTAACTCAGTGGTTAGAGTATTGCTTTCATACGGCGGGAGTCATTGGTTCAAATCCAATAGTAGGTAGAACTTATTAGATACCATTGACTCCGGTATCTAATAAGTTTTTTGCCCCACCCTTTTCTCTTTTTATAGATTTTGTATTTTTATTTATTTCATTTTTGAATTGCGTTATATCAAAATTGGATTCTGCTTGATTGGATTCTGTCGAGTGAATGCAATCAAAATAGGGTTTAGAAACAGAAACTCTTTTGATTATTTGAACGAACCAACTAGTTATGAAATTGCACTGACAGCCTCGACTCTTGTCCTAGCTCGTCGGAGAGCTAGATTTGCCTCAATTATTTGTCTCTTTCCTTCAGCTTTTCTCAAACTAGCTTCTGCTATTTCAAGAGTTTCCTGAGCTTCTTGTGGATCAATATCACTACCCTTTTCCGCATCATTTACTAAAACAGTGATCTCATTATTGCCTATTCTAGCAAAACCGCCCATCAGAGCCATCGTTAACCATTGGTCCTTAAGGCGTATTCTCAAAATCCCTATATCTACAGCTGTAGCAATAGGAGCATGATTCGGTAATACGCCAATTTGACCACTATTTGTAGATAAAATGATTTCTTTCACTTCTGAATCCCAAACAATTCGATTAGGGGTCAGTACACAAAGATTTAAAGTCATTTCTTCAAATTGCTCTCCATTTCTAAGTTGATAGCCTTCGCGGTAGCTTCATCGATATTACCTACTAAATAAAAGGCCTGCTCAGGAAGAGCATCTAATTCTCCGGAAAGGATCAATTGAAACCCTTTAATGGTTTCTGCTAGACCAACATATTTCCCCGGAGAACCGGTAAATA